TTTTCAAAATTGAAATGTAGGGAAGTGCTTTCTAAACATATGTATAAAAAGAAGATATTTTATTTAGTCTCTTCATGCTTACTATAACTAGTTATTTCGGTTTTCTACTAGCAGCTTTGACTATAACCTCAGCTTTATTTATCGGTTTGAACAAGATACGACTTATTTGAAATTAATTGAATGAACAATTCATGACAAAATCTTTCTGTCATAGTTCACATATTCTATAGTTCCTTACCGCGTCAATTTTCAAGTTGAGATTAATGGGGTAATTCCCATTAAGATTTAAGGAAAAATATTACCTCCCTTTTTCACCTTTCAAAGAAATTGAAATGATTGAAGTTTTTCTATTTGGAATCGTCTTAGGTCTAATTCCTATTACTTTGGCTGGATTATTCGTAACTGCATATTTACAATACCGACGTGGTGATCAATTGGACCTTTGATTAATTAACATCTATGTTTTTTGATTGACCTCCTATTTGCTTTAATCTGCAGGAGGTCAAATTCAATTTGTTGTTCAATTATTTCAGTTTTATTTTCGACTTATAACACAAATAAGAAGAATCTAATCACGCTCTGTAGGATTTGAACCTACGACATTGGGTTTTGGAGACCCACGTTCTACCGAACTGAACTAAGAGCGCTTTATTATCACAAAAAAATCCAACCCCTTATATACTAGCAGAAAAAATAAATTGCTTATGTCTATCCAATTTTAATCAATATCAATTGAACCCTCGTTACTGCTCATAGGATAAGTAATAGGTAGGGATGACAGGATTTGAACCTGTGACATTTTGTACCCAAAACAAATGCGCTACCGAGCTGCGCTACATCCCTTTAAATTGGTCTACAGTATCATTGTAGAGAATCCCTGTGTTCTTTTCCACATCTTTATTTCTTTCATTGATATACCAACTTGTCCTTTCTTCTTTTTTTTTAATCTCATATCATATAACATATAAAAATAATAGACTGATATTATATACGTAGTGAAGAAATATGAAACCATAAAAAAAAAATGAATATTTGTCGGGAATTCTCAAACGGAACGGGGCGTTTTTTTTGTTTAAGAGAAAAGGCTTATTTTTACCGAATTGTTGTACATTTCAATCTGCATTAGGTATTCTAACGTAGAAATACAAGTGTCAGTCATTAACTACATATACACATCTGGTCATATATGTATTACTATTATGTATTACATAATTAGAATAAAATCACAAAAAAAAAGGAGGACCTTAAATGCGAAATCTAAAAACATACCTTTCCGTGGCACCAGTAGTAAGTACTCTATGGTTTGGTTCTTTAGCAGGTTTATTGATAGAGATCAATCGGTTATTTCCGGATGCGTTAATATTCCCCTTTTTTTCATTATAGTAAGTGAGGCGCGAAGGGGGTGAAGAAAATTCGAGTTACAATAAAATATCTGTGACTAATCCCTTCCGTTACTCTTCTTTTTTTATAATTAAACTAAATTATAAAAGAATAAAAGCGGATTCACCCTAGTCAAACTAGGAACTCGGGGTTCCGGGACCAAAATAAAATGAATTTAGAATAGCGTGAGAAAGAAAATGCAATAGTTGTGACAATAATATCATACAAGATAATTCCATGACAAATTAGCAATTATAAGTATCGAGTTAGAAATCATTATATTACTTATTATTACTATATTGATAGATTGCAAGGAAATCTTTCATAATTGGATTTCAATTTCGCAATTTCTATTTTTTCTTTCCTTTCTTTCTTCTTGGCTTCGGATCGGATCCGAAAATGGCAAAAGAGAACAGTTCAGTCAATCAAAAACCCAAAGGAGGTTCATGGCCAGGGGTAAAGATGCCCGAGTTACGATTATTTTGGAATGTACCAGTTGTGTTCGAAACCGCATTAATAAGGAATCAATGGGCATTTCCCGATATATTACTCAAAAAAATCGACATAATACGCCTAGTCGATTGGAATTGAGAAAATTCTGTACCTCTTGTTACAAACACACGATTCACGGGGAGATAAAGAAATAGATCTAACCGACCGCTCGCGCGTCCGCCTTGCTTTCCAAAGAAGACGAAAAACGACATATTATATATATTATTATATATTAATAATTATTATATATTAATATTATTTTTTATATATTAATATTATTTTTTTATATATATTTATTTTTTATAGAACAAAAAAAATATAAAACAGATCCTATATTATTTTATATATAAAATAAACAAAACAAAGCAATCTTTTTTTTTAATTCGAAATCATTTCTGATACGATCAAAATAGAATTAGGATTTTCAGGACAAGGAATAAAAAACCATGGTTAAATCCAAGCGACTCTTTCTTAAATCTAAGCGATCTTTTCGTAGGCGTTTGCCCCCGATACAATCGGGGGATCGAATTGATTATAGAAATATGAGTTTAATTAGTCGATTTATTAGTGAACAAGGAAAGATATTATCTAGGCGAGTGAATAGATTGACCTTAAAACAACAACGATTAATTACAATTGCGATAAAACAAGCTCGTATTTTATCTTTGTTACCTTTTCTTAATAATGAGAAACAATTTGAACGAAATGAGTCAACTCCTAGAACTACAGGTCTTAGAGTTAAAAAGAAATAAGCTTGCTCTTCAATTGAATCAAAAAAAAACTTCAATCCACCTTCAAATGTGAATTGACATTTTGTTCAAAAAAAAAAAAAAATAAAATTTTATTGTTGTGTCGTTCGTAAGAAAAAACATTTGGGAATAAATCCTTTTTTATTGAACGTGTTTGTTTATTGTGATGACTTTATCATATTATACTCTATTTTACCATACTAATTTCTACTCTACCCTCCCAAATTCACCCATCAGGGAAACATTACACTGGATTCCTTGCAACCTCTTTATCTTATTTTAAGATCTCGTTGGAAATTATATAAAGACAATTCCTATTTAATATAGCAATTTGTGCAAGTATTTTACGATTAAGAAGCAACTGCTCCTTGTACAGATTGTGTATTAATCTACTATAACTATAGTATATTTTATTGGCTCGAATTACTGCATTTATCCGAGTAATCCACAAACGACGAAAATCTCTCTTTTGCCTACCTCTATCTTGATGAGCCGAAACCAAAGCTCTTATTTTCTGTTGAGTAATAGTCCGAGAAAGTCTTGAGCGAGCCCCTTGAAAACTTGCTGCAAATAAACGAATTTTGGTTCTACGTCTTCGAGCTATATATCCCCGTTTAATTCTAGTCATTGAATAAATGAAACTTTGATGAATAACTAATTGATTTCTTTTCTTTCAGTTATTTCTTTTACCTTTCCTAGTTTATCAATAACAAAACGGATTCTTCCAGTGTATAAAAAAAAATTCCAATGTCTTTTGCTACTATAACCTTCCCGACCACGATTTTTTTCTAGGCTTTTCACCTCGAAATAAGAAATTGTATTGATACTAGATATCAAAAACATAGTAAATAAAATAGGTATAGTGGTTTCCTTCGTTTTTATGGTTGCTTCTTAACGGTGAGGTCCTCTCTATACACCGGAGCCTCCTCCCTCATTTCATTTAATCAATCTTATTGTTAATTTGTACAGTTTACACTTTTTGGCTCTACCCATTATTATCCAGTAATAGGTCTTTCACAAAGAGACCCACCTATACAGTAACGGTATTTTTTTTATTATGAAGATTAGCTGATTAGCTGACCTTGTTAGTCCGTTCTTGCAGGAGTCAAGAGGTAAGAGTATAATCTTTTTGCTTTTTAAATAGCATTTCCCTGCTTAATGAATACCATTTGCTATCAACGGGGAATTCTTTCTCATCTTAAATTAGAAGTATAAGTGATTGGATTTGTACCAATGTCAACCATAAATTAATTTGATACTGCAAAAGAAGGATATGATAGATTTTTTTCTATATTTGCTTTTTTGGTATAGTGAATGGTCTTCTTACATTCTATCCTATATCACTGTTACTGATCACTTATACTGGATCAATTTTTTTCTTTTTGCTTAGTCTCTGATCTGAACGAGTCGCACATACACCCTAGTACATGTTCCTCGTCGCTGAGGACATCCCCCAAGAGCGGGGGATTTCGTGACATTTTTGATTGGCTGTCGTGTGTTTCTAATAAGTTGTTTAATAGTTGGCATGTTGAATCATATAACAGGATGGGATGGTTTAGATCAATCCTAACCGAATAATTATGAATCCTTTCTTTATTAATGTATTGTATTCATAGAATATTGTCGTAACCCCGCTAAGAAGATAAAATATCACATTATATACTTTCGTAAAATCTCTCTTATTTTTATTCAACTGCTACAAGATCAACAAGTCCGTGAGCTTGGGCTTCTGTTGCTGACATAAAAACATCTCTTTCCATGTCTTCGGAAACAACCCATAAGGATTTGCCCGTTCTTTGTACATAAACCTTTGTGAGGGTTTCGCGCAGCGTCAGTAGTTCTTCCGCTTCCAAGATAAACTCGCCCGTCGATGCCTCATAAAAAGAACTAGAAGGTTGATGGATCATTACCCTGATGAAATAACATAATAACTTATTATTCTATCTCGAACGAATAATATTTATATAATAAAACGATAGAAAAAAGAGAAAATTGAACAACCGTACAGGCATCTTTTTCACATTACATACGGCTCCATAATGGAATTAACTTTTATACCTTTTTTACCTTACATTGAAGAAATATAAAATAAATTTATAGGGGTTATCATATTCACATAGGTAAATGATCCAAAAACCACCCTTTTTTTGGAGTAGTTAAAAAAATACTACGATGGTTCCGTTGCTTTATATATTAATTTCCTCTGTTATTTAGCAATCCCAAAGTTTCTTTTTTTTTTTTCTTTCAGAATAATATATATTGTTAAGAGTTTTTTGGTGTGAAAACAAAAAAGTTTGTGACGCTGAAAAATGTGTCTCCTGATATATCAGATAAAATAGGAAATACCCTTTATCTCATACTACTCTTTCGATACATAAGTTAACGATTTGGAAAAAAAAAAGACTTTAATATCGAATTCTAAGTGCCATGCTATTATTACTTAATATTCCTATTTCATATATCGCGAAGGCATAGTCTTGTCTTCTTTTCTTTTTTTTTATCTCAAATAAAAAAAACTCATTGGCGCCAAGCGTGAGGGAATGCTAGACGTTTGGTAATTTCTCCTCCGACCAGAATAAAAGATCCCATTGAAGCGGCTAATCCTATGCATATTGTTTGTACGTCTGGTTGCACAAATTGCATAGTATCATAAAGACCTAATCCAGGTATTACCCATCCGCCTGGAGAGTTTATAAACAAATACAGATCTTTGGTATCATCCTCTATACTGAGATATATCATAAGACCAATAAGTTGATTCGAGATCTCGGTATCCACGTCTTGTCCTAAAAAAAGAAATCTTTCTCGATAAAGTCGGTTGAGTGGGCTAAAATTGTATTCCCTCGGAATCGTACATGCATCTTTTAATGCATACGGTTCAATACACATCGCGAAAAAAAAAGAATCAATGTATAGATTCTAGTTTGTTTTTAATAAAAAAAAAAGAATAATAATAATTTACTAAACTTTTCGTACTAACTACTTGTTGATTTATTCTTTTACCGGAACGGAATTCAATCCAAATTACGATGTAATTTTCTTGTTCCTGAATGGCCTTCTTGAATTCTTTTAGGTTTATGCTCTACTCCGAGTAAAGATCTGACCGGTTTTGATTTGCATATATAGGCCAAATATCCAACTACTACTTCTTTTTGCTACGACTTTTTTTTTATTCAAATTTATTTCATGTCTCCCGCCAAATATTAAATATTCAATGCATTCATGATATTTCTCAATTTATTAACAGTTTGAGATCACTTCTGTTTTTATATTTTTCTATTAGAAATTATAAATAGAATATAATAAAATATGATATTAACTAGAAATCATAGTTATATTACCAATAGGTTTTTTCTAAACGGAGCCTGGATATTTCATTTTATTGTTCGAACCAAAGCAACCATAAATTAGTCTAATTGCTAATATTAATCTGTATAGCCCCTAAAAAATAGACTTCTTTTTTTTTTTCTAATTTTATTCGTTGCATTTCACGCTCCAAATTTTTGATGATTCAATCAATCTTTCTTGGGCGAAAGAGAGGATATCTCAATCGGGTAAGAGAACGGGGAAATACCATATAACCAAATAGATCTGACAAGTCGCACTATACGTCAACCCACGATGCATCTTCTTCTCCAGGATTTCGAAAAGGTACTTTTGGAACACCAATAGGCATTAAACGAAAGAAAAATGAAGTACTATATTTCACTTTGATGTGAAAGCGTAAAAATGGGTTTATTGTCTTAATAATATTTTATCCAGAGATTAAAAAAAAGTTCATAAAAAAGTCAGACAGACTGAATAAAGGAAATTTGTTACAAATAGGTCTGGATGATGACCAAATCTAGATGCAGTTACTCATATAAAATACTATCAACGTCCTACCATTGCGTATTGGTACTTATCGGGTGTAGAATAAATCTGCTTCTTTTTCTTCTTACGAACAAAATTGTTCTATTTTTATTAAAAGATATTCTTACTAAAAGAATAGAACAAAATTTAATCCTTTCCCCGAGATAATCCACTAAAAAGTAAAGTAAGGTCCATAGTATAGTTTTTTTACAGTGCAATAAAGTTACGTCTATTTTTAATTGAAAAAAAGGGGGGTATTTCTATGGGTTTGCCTTGGTATCGTGTTCATACGGTTGTCTTGAATGATCCCGGCCGTTTAATTTCTGTCCATATAATGCATACTGCTCTGGTTGCTGGTTGGGCCGGTTCGATGGCTCTATACGAATTAGCGGTTTTTGATCCTTCTGACCCTGTTCTTGATCCAATGTGGAGACAGGGTATGTTCGTTATACCCTTCATGACTCGTTTAGGAATAACCAATTCCTGGGGTGGTTGGAGTATCACAGGGGGGACTCCAACGAATCCGGGTATTTGGAGTTACGAAGGTGTGGCTGGTGCACATATTGTGTTTTCTGGCTTGTGCTTTTTAGCAGCTATTTGGCATTGGGTGTATTGGGATCTAGAAATATTTTGTGATGAACGTACGGGCAAACCCTCTTTGGATTTGCCTAAGATCTTTGGAATTCATTTATTTCTCTCAGGAGTGGCTTGCTTTGGTTTTGGCGCATTTCATGTAACAGGATTGTATGGTCCCGGAATATGGGTATCCGATCCGTATGGACTAACGGGAAGGGTACAAGCTGTAAATCCAGCGTGGGGTGTGGAAGGTTTTGATCCTTTTGTTCCGGGAGGAATAGCCTCTCATCATATTGCAGCAGGAACTTTGGGTATATTGGCGGGTCTATTCCATCTTAGTGTCCGTCCGCCCCAACGTCTATACAAAGGATTACGTATGGGAAATATTGAAACCGTCCTTTCCAGTAGTATCGCTGCTGTCTTTTTTGCAGCTTTTGTAGTTGCTGGAACTATGTGGTATGGCTCAGCAACTACCCCGATTGAATTATTTGGTCCCACTCGTTATCAATGGGATCAAGGATATTTCCAACAAGAAATATATCGAAGAGTTAGTGCAGGGCTAGCTGAAAAGCAAAGTTTATCTGAAGCTTGGTCTAAAATTCCTGAAAAATTGGCTTTTTATGATTACATCGGCAATAATCCGGCAAAAGGGGGATTATTCAGAGCGGGTTCAATGGATAACGGGGATGGAATAGCTGTTGGTTGGTTAGGACACCCTATCTTTAGGGATAAAGAAGGGCGTGAACTTTTTGTACGTCGTATGCCTACTTTTTTTGAAACATTTCCGGTTGTTTTGGTAGACGGAGACGGAATTGTTAGAGCCGATGTTCCTTTTAGAAGAGCAGAATCGAAATATAGTGTCGAACAAGTAGGTGTAACTGTTGAGTTCTATGGCGGTGAACTCAATGGAGTCAGTTATAGTGATCCTGCTACTGTGAAAAAATATGCTAGACGTGCTCAATTGGGTGAAATTTTTGAATTAGATCGTGCTACTTTGAAATCCGATGGTGTTTTTCGTAGCAGTCCGAGGGGTTGGTTTACTTTTGGACATGCTTCATTTGCTCTGCTTTTCTTCTTCGGACACATTTGGCATGGTGCTAGAACCTTGTTCAGGGATGTTTTTGCTGGTATTGACCCAGATTTGGATGCTCAAGTGGAATTTGGAGCATTCCAAAAACTTGGAGATCCAACTACAAGAAGACAAGTAGTCTGATACAATATATATATATATATTTTTGTATTTAGTTTTGTGATTTGATATATGATACCGAAAAAATCTTGATTTGAATCGATGTCTTTTCTTCGACTCTTTCCTTGTTCTTTCTTTATCCGGGAGACGATCTCAAATAAACAGGTATGGAAGCTATAATTGTAAATCACGATCGAATCTATGGAAGCTTTGGTTTATACATTCCTCTTAGTCTCAACTCTAGGAATCATTTTTTTCGCTATCTTTTTTCGAGAACCACCTAAAGTTCCAACTAAAAAGACGAAATGATTTTTCTGTATCTCAATTGAAAGTAGTGAGCCTTCCAAAACAAAATTGGGAGGCTCATTACGTCAACTAGTCTCCGTGTTCCTCGAATGGATCTCTTAGTTGTTGGGAGGGTTGCCCAAAAGCAGTATATAAGGCGTACCCAGTAAAACTTACAAGTAAACCAGATAGAAAGATGGCAACTAGTGTTGCTGTTTCCATTATTATATAGTTTCAAGACCACAATGGATCTATGCTAAGATCATTTATTTACAACGGAATGGTATACAAAGTCAACAGATCTCACTGAATATAAAATAGGATTTATGGCTACACAAACCGTTGAGGGTAGTTCTAGATCTGCTTCAAGACGAACTATTGTAGGGGATTTATTGAAACCGTTGAATTCAGAATATGGTAAAGTAGCTCCTGGGTGGGGAACTACTCCTTTGATGGGTATTGCAATGGCTCTATTTGCGATATTCCTATCTATTATTTTGGAGATTTATAATTCTTCTATTTTACTGGACGAAATTTCAATGAATTAGATTCTATTAAGTTAACTAGCTTTTCAAGATAAAGTGGACCTCTTATTTTTATCCCATTCTATATTTGGAAGTTCGACCGTGAAATTTCTTTGTTTCTGTATTTCCGGAATATGAGTGTGTGACTTGTTAGAATGAATCCTATAGATAGTACAGAGAATAGGTCTGTCATCTTGCTAGAGATGTTTTTATTTCGTCGGATATTCTCATTCTCTGCTCGTATCTGAAGCACGGAATATATATATATAATATTACAAAGTATTTAGAACTATGATTCATACTTAATATTCAGACCTCGTGGCCGGCCTTACACATTTTTTTTTCAAAGAGTTAGATTTAGAAGTTATGTTATAAATTGATAGATTTTTATTTTTTCAAACTCCCGTTTATGCTTATTTTGATCAAAGTCCAAAGGCCTCTTTGGATTTTTAGTTATTATGTCTATTCATTGAATAAATGATGATCCAACGGTTCTTACTCAAGGAATTTGCGGGCTTAGTTTGACAGGGTTTTATTGACTCATCGTGGTTCTAGTATGAATCTGAGGTTGTAATTGATTCATAGGTCTTAACAAGAAAATTCCTATCAATAATAAAGAAAACAGTCATAAAGTCTCATTACACACAAATCAAAATCACAAATAGGTAATTATAGAAGATTCAAGAGGCCTCAACATATAGATGAAGGAGCCGACTTGATTTTTTGGCATTATAACCACAATAAGCAACTTTCGGATTTTTATTCTTTCGTATCGTCAGAAAAGAGTAAATCGTACAATTAAGCAGTTTCAAACACATATCCGATAGAATCGTGTATTTTGGTCTTTCTGTTTGAGCCGTACGAGATGAAATTCTCATATACGGTTCTCAGAGGGGAGTACCTCGGTTTACCTATCTCAATAAAATCTATGATTGGTTCGAAGAACGTCTTGA